AGAAATGACTTTAAATCTTTGTGTACTGACCCCTAATCGAATTGTTTGGGATTCAGAAGTGAAAGAAATCATTTTATCTACAAATAGTGGTCAAATTGGCGTATTACCAAATCATGCTCCTGTTGCTACAGCTGTAGATATAGGGATTTTAAGAATACGCCTTAAGGACCAATGGTTAACGATGGCTCTAATGGGCGGTTTTGCTAGAATAGGCAATAATGAAATCACTGTTTTAGTAAATGATGCGGAAAAAGGTAGTGATATTGATCCACAAGAAGCTCAGCAAACTCTTGAAATAGCGGAAGCTAATTTGAGAAAAGCTGAAGGAAAGAGACAAATAATTGAGGCAAATCTAGCTCTCCGGCGAGCTAGGACAAGAGTAGAGGCTGTCAATGTTATTTCATAACTAGTTGGTGCGTTCAAATAATCAAAAGAAGTTCTTTTTCTAAATCCTATTTTGATTGGATTCTGTCGAGGGAATCCAATCAAGCAGAATCCCATTTTGATACAACGCAATTCAAAAATGAAATTGAACTAGATTCAATAAAAAAAAATCTCTAAAAATAGATAGAAGAGGGTGGGGCAAAAAACTTATTAGATGTCGGAGTCAATGGTATCTAATAAGTTCTACCTACTATTGGATTTGAACCAATGACTCCCGCCGTATGAAAGCAATACTCTAACCACTGAGTTAAGTAGGTCATTTATCATCCCAAAGAGAACCAAACGGAACCCATCCCATCGATGGATTATAAATATCATATTGCTTATAAGCAATAATAATCTAAGCAATACCACTCAACCACTTACAAATTTAGGATGTTGGATCATAGAATATTCATCTTGACAACAAATTATATACATGATAAAATATGCATCACAAGCACTAAGGGCTATAGCTCAGTTGGTAGAGCACCTCGTTTACACGCGCGCCAATGTTTTTCAGGGGAGTCCATCATACAATCCAAAAAATGGATCTTATTGAGAAATCGATGTCTTACTCCATAACTTTACGAGAACAATAGCCTGACAAAGGGTTCGGTTCGATTTGAGTGCCCGTTTAGGTACCAAACAGACCCCATGATTGATTTGAGATATTGATAAGGTGAATACCAGTACATTCAATGCTAGGCATAATGAGTACAAGGCCCTCAAAAAATCTCTTTTCGTCCTATGAACTTGAAGGTGTATGAAGTTTCATATTGGATTTTTTAAGCCGAAGAATAGAGACTTTATTTAACTTAAAACGATCTAGGCCAGAGGCAGACCTACGTCAAGATAACCCCACCCTTGAAACACTTTGGTAGTGCTTCTGAATCAGAATCCCAAATAATGAATCAGAGCACGTGGAGCCATCCCCTTATCTTATTTTTCTGTCAAGAAAAAATATGGCGGATTGGCTGATATTTCTATCAGTTAATGAAAGAGCCCAATGCAAAAAAAATGCATGTTGGGTCTTTGAAACAGTTCAGATCATTTTGATAATAATAAGTTTGATCTGTTTTACCGAGAAGGTCTACGGTTCGAGTCCGTATAGCCCTAGAGCCCCATAAAATGAATAAAATCCAAATTTGAAATAAAAAATTGTATAATTTTCATTTCTTCATTCTTGTTTGTTGCTTGTAACTGACCGGTTGGTTCATCCAAACCCAATTTGTCCTAGAAACTCACTCACAAGAATCGTTTAAAGCCGAACAGAAAACTGAAAGAAAAACGTATTTCAAGAGATCGAATCGATCCTTTTCCAATCGTGCCAATCGTGGATAAACAAACCAACCCTTCGTCATTAATCTTCGGAGGGAAATTCTCTATGAATTTTCCTGTCCATAATCAAGGGGTTAAGCTAGCCAGACTCCCCTTTTTGGTATATCTAAAAACTAGACCTAGCGAAGCACACCAAAACAAAAAGGGGATGGTCTTCTTTTTCTCTATTCAATCAAGAGAAAACCCCACCCTTATTTTCATAAACGGAATATACCAACACTCAAATTAAGATATTCGAAATCCTGAGATGGAAATACCTACCCATTTTCTTCCATTTGAATACTCGTTCTATTCTAAATCACTAAGAAAAAAAACGACAAAAAGACCTCCCGATTCTATTCCTAAAAAATAAAAATCTAGAAATCGAATTTTTATAAAAAAAATTTCAAATAATCAAAAGAAGAATTCTATTTTATTTGGAAGTCACTTTCTTTAGCAAGAATCCTAGGCGAAAACAAGAAAATTTGTCTAAGCGTAACATATAGAGTTATACTAACTAAAGGAATTAAAGAAAATGGAAATAAAAAATGAAATAGGCTGGAAATAGGATCCCTGTCAAGTCAGTCGATAAATCTTGAAATGAGATATGCCCCGCAATAATCAAAGGAGACTAGAAGATTTGGTCAAAACAAGAATTCATTTTATTTGGACCAACCAGTTATGGATGACTTTCAAAATTCAATTCGAATCAACCAATCCGGCATAATTTCCACGTTCATAGGAGTGCGTCTATGTT